AAATGAATCTTTGTGAACAATGTGGATATCATTTGAAAATGAGTAGTTCTGATAGAATCGAACTTTCGATCGATCGGGGTACTTGGGAGCCTATGGATGAAGACATGGTTTCTCTGGATCCCATTCAATTTCATTCGGAGGAGGAGCCTTATAAAAATCGTATCGATTCTTATCAAAGAAAGACAGGATTAACCGAGGCTGTTCAAACAGGCATAGGGCAATTAAACGGTATTTCCGTAGCAATAGGGGTTATGGATTTTCAGTTTATGGGGGGTAGTATGGGATCCGTAGTCGGGGAGAAAATTACCCGTTTGATTGAATATGCTACTAAAGAATTTCTACCTCTTATTATAGTGTGTGCTTCCGGAGGGGCACGTATGCAAGAAGGAAGTTTGAGCTTGATGCAAATGGCTAAAATATCTTCTGCTTTATATGATTATCAATCAAATAAAAAGTTATTCTATGTACCAATCCTTACATCTCCTACTACTGGTGGGGTGACAGCCAGTTTTGGTATGTTGGGGGATATCATTATTGCCGAACCCAATGCCTACATTGCCTTTGCGGGTAAAAGAGTAATTGAACAAACATTGAATAAAACAGTACCCGAAGGTTCACAAGCGTCTGAGTATTTATTCCAGAAGGGTTTATTCGATCTAATCGTACCACGTAATCCTTTAAAAGGCGTTCTGAGTGAGTTATTTCAACTCCACACTTTCTTTCCTTTGAATCAAAATTAGAACATTAAGTCCATTATTTTGAGCAAACGAGTAATTAGTTTATCGGAATACAAGTGAAATTGAGACGAATGGGTTTTCTTTGTTGACATACGATCTAATTGTATAACGAATCAAAAGTCACATAAAATCGGAAATCTGACCCTTTTTCTATATTCCTGATTATTGATCAAGAAGTCTCTATTAACAAGATAAAAGATGAAATTCTTTTTTTCGTGAAATTAGGCAAATAAAAAAATCTTCTTCTCGTCATATATAATGAAATTAAAATCTAGAAAATATAGTATAGAATTTTTTATCTTTCTATAGCGTACGATAATCCTATTTTGACTAAGAATCCCTGCTGGATGGGATTCTAACAAACCCTTGAATCAATATAAATAGAATCTAATTCATTAAAAAAAACTTTTTGCTTAGTGAATGAAATTCGAAGACAAGAGCAAAAAATGAAGAAAATAATATCTCATCCATATCCTCTCAAATTTTTCATGTAGAAAGATGAAAAACTACATTATATACTCACTTAGACTTAGATAGTAGATACTTATATTATTTTTAATTAATAATGAATTCTTAATAGATATAGATATTAATAAAAATTTTAAGTAGTAATAATTCCAATTTAGAATTATCAAATTATAATCAAATCAAATTATTATAATATAAATACTATATTATATTATTATATTTATTATATTATTATTATATATATAAGTAAGATATAAGTATAATAAANNATAAGTAAGATCTTTATATATATTATATAATAAGATAAGATATCTTTATATTATAAATAATATTATAAATAATAAATATAAAATCTAAATAATAATAACAGGTACAAATAGTAAATCGAGGTACCCATTCTATGACAACTCTTAATTTTCCCTCTGTTTTGGTCCCTTTAGTAGGCCTAGTATTTCCGGCAATCGCAATGGCTTCTTTATTTCTTCATGTTCAAAAAAACAAGATTGTTTAGAGCCGAGGGCGCAAAATATTCTCTTTTTTTTTTTTCAAAACTGACGCTTGTATCATAACACAGATATCCATTTAGCTAAATATGGTATAAGAGGCTTCCGTCGAAATCTCCCCAAAATGCTATTAGCTAGTTTCAAATAGACCCGAATCGGCGAATAGCTGAACTGTAAAGTTGGTCTATCTATATACATGTGGCTATCTTTAGTGAGTCATACGAAGGGTGTGTTATTAGTTTAGATCTAACCAATTTAATGAATTACTCCTAAAGGTTCACATCAAACTAGTGCTAGTTGATGCGAGTTACTTCGGAAATAAACGGCAAATTCATTTGGGGTATTCTCTCAATTCCAAAAAAAGCAACCGGATCAAGTATGAGTTGTCGATCAGAACATATATGGATAGAACCTATAACGGGGGCTCGAAAAACAAGTAATTTCTGCTGGGCTGTTATCCTTTTTTTAGGTTCATTAGGATTCTTGTTGGTTGGAACCTCGAGTTATCTTGGTAGAAATTTGATATCTTTATTTCCGTCTCAGCAAATAGTTTTTTTTCCACAAGGGATTGTGATGTCTTTCTATGGGATCGCGGGTCTTTTTATTAGCTCCTATTTGTGGTGCACAATTTCGTGGAATGTAGGTAGTGGTTATGATCGATTTGATAGAAAAGACGGAATAGTGTGTATCTTTCGTTGGGGATTCCCTGGAAAAAATCGTCGGGTCTTCCTCCGATTTCTTATAAAAGATATTCAGTCCGTCAGAATAGAAGTTAAAGAGGGTATTTATGCTCGTCGTGTCCTTTATATGGATATCAGAGGCCAGGGAGCCATTCCATTGACTCGTACTGATGAGAATTTTACTCCACGGGAAATGGAACAAAAAGCTGCTGAATTGGCTTATTTCTTGCGTGTACCTATTGAAGTATTTTAAGAAATCAGCTGAGAAATTAATGCTTTCTCGCGGGAGGGCAAAAAAGCAAGAATCCTCTTTTTCTATAACATAACTTAATTGAGGTTTCTTCAGAACATTCATTCGAGTCAAAGCAGACGTATATGGAACAAGTATAAAAAAACCTTTTTGGGGGATCTTTTATATGTATCGAAATATACACATACACAACTCAATTATATATTAAATAAGAAAAAAAGAAAATCTCATAATCAACCATTTCGAAATAAGGAAATTCCCCCTTTTTAGTTGTTGGAATTGAAACTTTAGATTCAGATAGATCATATCTTGTAATTTTTTTGAAGCTTCTTTTTAGACTTTTTGTGCTCCTTAATGACGAAAAATTTGGATCTCTTATAATGTAGCCAATTTATTTATGTCGTTTTTTGTCACTCATTTTTCACAATATTTTTCAGAAAATTACCTCAATTATTCTATCGATGACTACTCATAGTCAGTTAAATTTTTTCGAAATATTAGAGGTTTTTTTTATATAATGATAGAAAAGGAGAATGATAGAAAAGGAGAATGATAGAAAAAGAGTTCTTTTGTCTCAAAATCTGAATACTATTCATATTCATTATTTAAAGTGGTTTTTCCGGGCGTTCATCGAAAAGAGATATATGCTTCGAATTTGACTGATTGAGATATAGGGAAACAATTTTTATTATATTATTTATTCATATATATTCATTCGAATTTTTCATCTTTTTCCGTATTTTTTTCTAGATTCAAGGCCTAACCACGAAATCACAAATAAAAAAGAGTGAATAGATTCATAGGTTTGATAACTTGTAATAGAACTGATGCGTGAGAGAAATATTAGATTACATAGAGTCGACGAATGAGACGGGTTCATTAACAATTCACAGATGAAAAAATGGCAAAAAAGAAAGCATTCACTCCTCTTTTATATCTTGCATCTATAGTATTTTTGCCCTGGTGGATTTCTCTCTCCTTTCAAAAAAGTCTGGAATCATGGGTTACTAATTGGTGGAACACTAGGCAATCCGAAACTTTTTTGAATGATCTTGAAGAAAAGAGTATTCTAGAAAAATTCATAGAATTAGAGGAACTCCTCTTCTTAGAGGAAATGATCAAGGAATACTCGGAGACACATCTACAAAACCTTCGTATAGGAATTCACAAAGAAACAATCCAATTAATCAAGATACACAACGAGGGTCGTATTCATACGATTTTGCACTTCTCGACAAATATAATATGTTTCATTATTCTAAGTGGTTATTCTATTTTGGGTAATAAAGAACTCGTTATTCTTAATTCTTGGGCTCAAGAATTCCTATATAACTTAAGTGACACAATAAAAGCTTTTTCTCTTCTTTTATTAACTGATTTATGTATCGGATTTCATTCGCCCCATGGTTGGGAACTGATGATTGGCTTTGTCTACAAGGATTTTGGATTTGTTCATAATGATCAAATTATATCTGGCCTTGTTTCCACTTTTCCAGTCATTCTAGATACAATTTTAAAATATTGGATTTTCCGTTATTTAAATCGCGTATCTCCGTCACTTGTAGTGATTTATCATTCAATGAATGACTGAAAAATTATCTACCTAATCCAATTATAATGTTTCTTACTTTGCAGTTGTACATAAGCAAAGCATTGAAAATCGCTTTCTATTTCTACCCATCCCGGAGATTCATCCTATATTCCTATATATATTAATTGAGTCAAAACAAATTATTCCAGTAAATAACAGAATCGTGGATAGGAAACTCCATTAGTGACCTACCCAAATTTATTGTATAAATATATTTTCGGGATCAATGGTTGGACCATGCAAACTAGAAATACTTTTTCTTGGATAAAGGAACAAATTACTCGATCTATTTCCATATCGCTCATGATATATATCATCACTCGTACATCCATTTCAAATGCATATCCCATTTTTGCACAGCAGGGTTATGAAAATCCACGAGAAGCGACTGGACGTATTGTATGCGCCAATTGCCATTTAGCTAATAAACCGGTGGATATTGAGGTTCCGCAAGCGGTACTTCCCGATACTGTATTTGAAGCAGTTGTTCGAATTCCTTATGATATGCAAGTGAAACAAGTTCTTGCTAATGGTAAAAAAGGAGTCCTGAATGTGGGAGCTGTTCTTATTTTACCAGAGGGTTTTGAATTAGCCCCTCCCGATCGTATTTCCCCCGAGATAAAAGAAAAGATGGGCAATCTGTCTTTTCAGAGCTATCGCCCCAATCAAAAAAATATTCTTGTCATAGGCCCTGTTCCTGGTCAGAAATATAGTGAAATCACCTTTCCTATTCTTTCCCCCGACCCCGCTACTAAGAAAGACACTCACTTC